ACGCTGGTACAGTAGTGGGTAAACTGGAAGGGGAACGTGAGATGACTTTGGGTTTTGTTGATTTGTTACGTGATGATTTTATTGAAAAAGATCGAAGTCGTGGTATTTTTTTCACTCAAGACTGGGTCTCTATGCCAGGTGTTCTGCCCGTGGCTTCAGGGGGTATTCATGTTTGGCATATGCCTGCCTTAACCGAAATCTTTGGGGATGATTCCGTACTACAGTTCGGTGGAGGAACTTTAGGGCACCCTTGGGGAAATGCACCCGGTGCAGTAGCTAATCGGGTGGCTTTAGAAGCATGTGTACAAGCTCGTAATGAGGGACGTGATCTTGCTCGTGAAGGTAATGATATTATTCGTGAAGCTACCAAATGGAGTCCTGAGCTAGCCGCTGCTTGTGAAGTATGGAAAGAGATCACATTCGAATTCGAACCAGTGGATAAGCTAGATAAAGAAGTGGAGCTAGATAAAGAAAAAAAATAAGCACGTATAATTTAGCAATTCCTGTTTGTTCTCCTAATTGATTGCAATGAAACTTGGCCCAATCTTTTCCTCAAAAAAAGAAAGATTGGGCCAAATCGAATAAAGAATAAACATCTTATACTAATCCTATACTATGAACTATGAGGATCTTTGTGTATTTGCATATATCTTTTATATGTACAGACCTTACGATATACAATACGATATACAAGTAGATAAAAAATCTAAACATTATCGAAGGAAGACTAAAAAACTTATCTATTCTATTATTTATTGTTGGAGCCATAGGCTGAATTATGGATCCTTGGGATTGGATTGGTGGGTGGATCATTTTAGATTCCTTAGTTTCAGGCCATAGATCAAGCCAAGGGAAGGATCCCTTCTACCCTTATCCTGTATATTGTCTTTTTCGTTCCCTGTTGTAATAGAAACTCATTTTCTTATTTGACTATATGACACGAGATTCTACGAGACGAGAATTCATTTTTAATTTATGGGAAGAAACAACTATGTATCCTTTTGATGAGAATTGAAAGTTTGACATGAGATAAACCTGTCTTTATATATCTTTTTTTGAGAAAAAGATTCTATCATAATCACTATTATAATAGTGAAATGATTCACCAGATTCTTCAAAAGGATAATCCTTTCTTTTCAAGACTCGCTCGTTTTTCATTAACAATCTTAATGATTGGATCATAATCATATGCTTCTTTTGAATTCTGATGAGAAATAAAAATAAAGAAAAAAGAAATAGTAAAATTATTTTTTCTTCATCGAATGACTATTCATCTATTAGTATTAGGTTTTCCTAAAATAGGGGGCAGAAAGAATATATGGAAAAATGTTGGTTCAATTTGATGTTGTCTAACAAGAAGTTAGAACATAGGTGTGGACTAAGTAAATCAATGGATAGTCTTGATGCTCTTGGACATACCAGTGGAAGTGAAGAAACTATTCTCAATGATGCGGAGAAAAATATTACTAGTTGGGACAGTTATAGTTTCAGTAATATTAACTATCTCAATTATTTATTTGATAACAGGAATATTTGGAGTTTGATCTATGATTATACTTTTTTAGTTAGAAATAGTAATGGTGACACTTATTCTGTATATTTTGATATTGAAAATCAGATTTTTGATATTGACAATGATAGTTCTTTTTTAAGTGAACTAGAGATTCTTTTTCCTAGTTATTTGAATAGTGGATCTAATAGTAGTAATTACTACTATTCTTATTCCACATATGATACTCAATCTAATTGGAATAATCACATTAATAGTTGCATTGATAGTTATCTTCGTTTTGAAATCAGTCTTAATAGTGACATTTACAGTGGTATCGACAGTTACATTTCTAGTTTCATTTGTATGGAAAGTATAAGTAGTTTTGAAAGTGAAAATTCTAGTATCAAAACTAGTAGCAGTTATTTCAATATAAGAGAAAGATCTAATGATTTCGATATAAATACAAAATACAAACAGTTATGGGTTCAATGTGAGAATTGTTATGGATTAAATTATAAAAAATTTTTGAGTTCAAAAATGAATATTTGTGAACACTGCGGATATCATTTGAAAATGAATAGTTCAGATAGAATTGAACTCTTTATTGATCCTGGCACTTGGGAACCTATGGATGAAGATATGATCTCTATGGACCCCATTGAATTTAATTCAGAGGAGGAACCTTATATAGATCGCATCTCTTTTTATCAAATAAAAACGGGTTTAACTGAAGCTGTTCAAACGGGCGTAGGTCAACTAAATAGTATTCCCATAGCAATTGGAGTTATGGATTTTCAGTTTATGGGAGGTAGTATGGGATCCGTAGTAGGTGAGAAAATCACCCGTTTGATCGAGTATGCTACTAATCGATCTCTACCTGTCATTATTGTGTGTGCTTCTGGAGGAGCACGCATGCAAGAAGGGAGTTTGAGCTTGATGCAAATGGCTAAAATATCTTCTGCTTCATATGATTATCAATCAAATAAAAAGTTATTCTATGTATCAATCCTTACATCTCCTACAACTGGCGGAGTTACAGCAAGTTTTGGTATGTTGGGAGATATCATTATTGCTGAACCTAATGCCTACATTGCGTTTGCGGGTAAAAGAGTAATTGAACAAACATTGAAAAAGACAGTACCCGACGGTTTACAAGTGACTGAGTATTTATTCCATAAGGGCTTATTCGACTCAATCGTACCACGTAATCTTTTAAAAGGTGTTCTAAATGAGTTATTTCAGCTACATGGTTTCCTTCCCTTGAATCAAGATTAAAAAAAGATGAAAAAAAAAAGATTGAAATTCTTCATTTTCAAATGGAAGTATAGCACTAGTTTCAGTTATTTTTATTTGTAGCGACTAAGCATTTAGTTCATTATAATGAAAAAAACAAAACTAAGAAGATGGTGTTTTCTTTGGGAACATCAGTTATAAGTGTAGTAAGAGTCAGAAGTTTTGGATAATGACTTTTTGCTCCGGATCCTTTTTTTATTCTACCTCTCTTCCTGATTAGGAATAAGCATCCCTCCATTGACAAGATAAAAAAGAATTTCTTTCTCCTTCCGAGAAATCCGGGAAAGAAAAATAATTTTCTCCGTCCTTTTGACATATTCATATAAAGATAGAAAGACGATGAAGATAAGGATGGGATAAAAAGAATCCAATTTCTGAAAGCGGATTCTCATACATATTCGTGTAGAAAGATGAATAGGTACACTTCATTTAGTTCTAAATTCGTTATTTATTATTAAATACTTCACGTCTTCCTATTAAGATTATCTTAATATTCTTTCTATATCTAATATCTAATATCTAATAGATAGACTTATCATAAGATATCTTTATAATTCTAATTTAGAATTATAATAGGTACAAATAGGAAATCGAGGTACCCATTCTATGATAGATTTGAACCTTCCCTCTATTTTTGTTCCTTTAGTGGCCCTAGTCTTTCCGGCAATCGCAATGGCTTCTTTATCTCTTTATGTCCAAAGAAATAAGATTGTCTAAATATGATGGGACCAAATCTCATCAATTTCTTTCAACACTGGATCATCATACAGATACTCTTTTAATGTAATATGGTAGGATATATGATATGTGGCCTTTCCAAAAACAAATGGAAGAGTTGTTTTATTATGTATGCCGATGCATAATATACGCATTAATGCATGTATATGCGGTTATAGCTTAAGAAATTAAATGATTAAATTCAAAATGATCATCAGCAAATCTTTTTTGAAAAATCTTTGAAATAGAAACTCAATGTATCTAACCAATTATTCCTAATGGTTCCCGTCGGAATGCTGCTAGTTGATGAAAGTTACTTCGGGATCAAGCAATAAAAGTCGAGTCAAATCCATTTGGGTTATTCTTTCAATTCCAATCGAATGCAACTGGATCTAGTATAGTATGAACTGGCGATCAGAATATATATGGATAGAACTTATAATGGGGTCTCGAAAAACAAGTAATTTTTGCTGGGCCTTTATCCTTTTTTTAGGTTCACTAGGATTCTTAGTAGTTGGAACTTCCAGTTATCTTGGTAAAAATCTTATATCCGTATTTCCGTCTCAGCAAATTATTTTTTTCCCACAAGGGATCGTGATGTCTTTCTATGGGATCGCAGGTCTATTCATTAGTTCTTATTTATGGTGCACAATTTCATGGAATGTAGGTAGTGGTTATGACCGATTTGATAGAAAAGAAGGGATAATGTCCCTTTTTCGTTGGGGATTTCCTGGAAGAAATCGTCGCATCTTCCTTCGTTTCTTTCTGAAAGATATCCAATCAATCAGAATGGAGGTGAGAGAAGGGCTTTTTACTCGTCGTGTCCTTTATATGGAAATAAGGGGCCAAGGAGCCATTCCCTTGACCCGTACTGATGAGAATTTGACTCCACGAGAAATTGAACAAAAAGCTGCCGAATTGGCCTATTTCTTGCGCGTACCTATTGAAGTATTTTGAAATGAACTGAAGAAAAAATCTCAGCATGAAAGAAGGAACTTAATACATCTCAAAATCAAAAGCAGGAGGACGTATGATGTATATGGATTAATAAAATCTAATATAACTAATCAAATAAAATCTATTTTAAAATAGATTAAGGATAAACTATTTGTACACAAAAACTGTTTTGTATACGCATACACATGGCGTCCAGCTTCACTCTTTTCTTTATACTAGTAACTAGTATAAAAAAAAAAGGTCTAATACTACTAATACTAATAAGTATAGATTCATCAAATATCCTAACATGTGTTTTCTTTTCGTAAAACATAATTCCTATTTTTAGGCCTTTGAATTGATACCCTATCCCCGCGCTGCGGTTAGACAGTGAAATCTTTCAAATTCAAAATAGAAATAAAAGAATTAAAGGATCCGGTAAGGTTCGTCTTTAAATCCAAATTCTATTTGTTAGTTCAAATGGGTTTCGAGTCTTCATCGAAAGGAAGAAATGAAGAGGAAATCGGTTACAATTTGCCTAATTGAGATCTCTGGAATATGGAAAGAATATTTACTTCTTTTTTTTTTCATTTGAAAAGGGCCCTTCTTCTATGTTCTATTCTAGATCCAAATACTCAATTCTTACACAAAAACAAAAATAGGAAAAGATCCATAGGTTCGATACCTTGTTCTTGTTAGAGTTATAGGCTCTTTTTTTTTTATAATTTGTGCTTCATAGAAATATCAGATAGAATCGACGAATTAAACAGGTTCATTAAAAATTCACATCACGGATACAGAATGAAAAAAAAGAAAGCATTGGCTTCCCTCCCATATCTTGTGTCTATACTCTTTTTACCCTGGTGGGTTTCTCTCTCATTTCAGAAATGTCTAGAAACTTGGGTTCTTAATTGGTGGAATACCAGGCAATCCGAAATCCTTTTGAATGATATTCAAGAGAAAAATGTTCTAGAAAAATTTATGGAATTAGAAGAACTATTCCTGTTGGACGAGATGATAAAGGAATACTCGGAGACACATATGCAAAGGCTTCGTATAGGAATGCACAAGGAAACAATACAATTGGTCCAAAGACACAATGAATATCATTTCCATATCATTTTGCATTTCTCTACAAATCTAATATGTTTCGCTATTCTAAGTGGTTATTTTTTTCTGCGTAATGAAGAACTTTTCATTCTAAATTCTTGGATTCAGGAATTTCTCTATAACTTAAGTGATACAATCAAAGCTTTTTCGATTCTTTTAGTTACTGATTTCTGGATCGGATTTCACTCGACCCATGGTTGGGAACTAATGATTGGTTCGATCTACAACGATTTTGGATTGGCTCAGAATGATCAGATTATATCTGGTCTTGTTTCCACTTTTCCAGTGATTCTAGATACAATTGTGAAATATTGGATCTTCCATTTTTTAAATCGTGTATCTCCTTCGCTTGTAGTAATTTATCATTCAATGAATGAATAATTCATTAGATCTTTTGATATCAATCAAATCAGAATCTTTTTTCGTGTATAAATAAATCATTTTTAATCTTACTTATTCTTTATACTTCTACCTTTTCGATTCAAGGTATTCATACTATATTCCACCAGTACAATTCTTTCAGTACAATCAATACAATGGCAAACTTGTGGATAGGGAATTCTACTAGCTTACCTATCAAATTTATTGTAGAAATTCCGAGGATCAATGATTGGACCATGCAAAATAGAAAGACTTTTTCTTGGGTAAAAAAACAGATGACTCGATCCATTTATGTATCGATCATGATATATGTAATAACTCGAGCATCTATTTCAAACGCATATCCCATTTTTGCGCAGCAGGGTTATGAAAATCCACGAGAAGCAACTGGGCGAATTGTATGTGCCAATTGCCATTTAGCTAATAAGCCCGTGGATATTGAAGTTCCACAAGCTGTGCTTCCTGATACTGTATTTGAAGCAGTTGTTCAAATTCCTTATGATATGCAACTTAAACAAGTTCTTGCTAATGGTAAAAAGGGAGCTTTGAATGTAGGAGCTGTTCTTATTTTACCCGAGGGATTCGAATTAGCCCCCCCCGATCGTATTTCTCCCGAAATGAAAGAAAAGATGGGCAATCTTTCTTTTCAGTGTTATCGTCCTAATAAAAGAAATATTCTTGTGATAGGTCCTGTTCCCGGTCAGAAATATAGTGAAATCGTCTTTCCTATTCTTTCCCCCGACCCTGCTACGAAAAAAGACGTTCACTTCTTAAAATATCCCATATATGTAGGTGGGAACAGGGGAAGGGGTCAGATTTATCCTGATGGTAGCAAGAGTAACAATACAGTTTATAATGCTACATCTGCTGGTATAGTAAGCAGAATAGTACGTAAAGAAAAGGGGGGATATGAAATAACCATAGTTGATGCATCAGAAGGACGTCAAGTGGTTGATATTTTACCTCCAGGACCAGAACTTCTTGTTTCAGAAGGTGAATCCATCAAGCTTGATCAACCATTAACAAGTAATCCAAATGTAGGAGGTTTTGGTCAGGGAGACGCAGAAATAGTGCTTCAAGATCCATTACGAGTCCAAGGTCTTCTATTCTTCTTGGCATCTGTTATTTTGGCACAAATATTTTTGGTTCTGAAAAAGAAACAGTTTGAAAAGGTTCAGTTGTACGAAATGAATTTCTAGATCTAGAGATTCCTTTTTATTAAAATAAAGTTGGTAAAAGTGCCAAATTCTTCAAATTCTTGTTGATCAATAGAATTCTATATGATTCAAAAAATTCTATAAGTCTTTTCTTTGTTTGTTTTTTTTTTTTTTTTACTCTTTTTTCTTTTGCGGAATGTCTGAAACTCATTACTTGTATACCATTCCTAATGATAGAAAATAAGCATAAAAATACAAAGGAATAGAATACAAGGAAAGGAAAAAGATTTTCTAGAAAGTATTCTTAGTCTTCCTAATCGTTTATTCGATTAGATACAAGACGACACAAGAAAAGGATTTTCTTGTGTCGTCTTGTATCGAAAGAATCATGATTTTTTCTCCTGTTTGCCAAAG